TATAGTCATGATTCAATAGGTCAGGTCCACTTACTTTTTACATTTTAATTTGTTGATTTCGAATCTTTCCATTCCAATGGATTTGATTGAAATAATCGAAAATAGGAATATTTGGCGATTCGAGAGACCACTTATCTTATAATTATTCATTATAATGAATCAAAGTTCAACTTTCTAATTACTCCAGTTTAGAACTACTATGACTATATAGTATAACTTATTATACTTCTATAGTTGTTTACTTATTACTTTAAAAATATCAACAAACAATATCTCTATTCCCCGTTCAAATATGATGGCGTTTTATGAAAAAACGAAAAATAAAGCCCCTTATCGGATTTGAACCGATGACTTACGCCTTACCATGGCGTTACTCTACCGCTGAGTTAAAGGGGCCCCTTTTTAGTCAATTCTTGACATAGTCACTCTTTCTATACATTTTCTATGTATCTATGTACATATATTACATACATATTACATAAATAAGTTATTGTATAGTATACAATATGGAAGTATACTGATAGAAACTAGTGGCTCGTTCCGAAATGCGTTGGAAAATTGGAGTTTATTTAACTTAACCTCATCTTTTTCTTTATAGTAGACAAATCACTTCCTGAAAGGATCCTTTATTTCATATTATCTCTCTTTCTATTTAATAGAGAATTAGTAATTCATTTCATCTTTATCTTACTTAAACTTATCTATATATTACTTGTTTGTAGAAATATATAGAATATATATATTAATTTCTATAAGTGAATCTTAAATTCGAATATAAAAATAGAATAAAAATGAATGATTCATAAATTGAAATGACAAAAAAATGGAAAGATCCTTTAGAATCTAATTTCGAATTATTAGATTATATGAAATTATTAGATTCTATGAAATATTGACAATTTCAAAAAACTGTTCATACTATGAACATAGTATGATGGCAGTTGGGCATGTATGCCCCCATCGTCTAGTGGTTCAGGACATCTCTCTTTCAAGGAGGCAGCGGGGATTCGACTTCCCCTGGGGGTAGGGTACTACAAAAGGAAGTTGATCATGAATTATCAATAAGCCTACTAAAATGAAATTGATTCTTCCTGGGTCGATGCCCGAGCGGTTAATGGGGACGGACTGTAAATTCGTTGGCAATATGTCTACGCTGGTTCAAATCCAGCTCGGCCCAATAATTTGCTCATCCGCTATGAGATGAAGATATTTGTCCTCTAGAAATAGCTGATACGCGGAATAAAAGAATCAATTTTGCTGCTATATAATAGAATCTCTTTTTTTTATTGTTTGCTCGATTTATTTGTTCCGGGGAATTTGGATCATGATAATGATCTAGATTCATATCACGTTATTAAGTATAAATACTTAAAGTATTTATACTTAATAATAAGGAATAAGACTCTTTTTCTTTATTGAAAGATTGATTCTCATTTGAAATAAGCAAAAATTACTAGTAATTTAATTCATGTTGTTCTCACTCAAGTGCATATTCATGATGTGGATATCAATATATCATTCGCGTCTCTGTTCCAACACGAAAATTCGAATTCGAAATGTTTTGAATCAAATCATAAAAAAAAAAGGATACTCTATACCTCAGTTCCCTGGGATTGTAGTTCAATTGGTCAGAGCACCGCCCTGTCAAGGCGGAAGCTGCGGGTTCGAGCCCCGTCAGTCCCGACGGATCTAATAACCAATAAATAAAATATATCAATTCATCTTTCCACTTCCTGTTCTGGAAAAGAAAGATAATAATAATAGAATTTCACTCTCAATAGGAATTCTTATTTCTTTTTTCTTTCCCTTTTACATTTATTTCTCATCAAACAAACCTGCAAATTTTCATTACTTCAACTAGGATAGGACTGATTGCTGGGAGAGATATGTGGATTAATATTAGTATCATTTTGTATTGGTAAAATCATATTTAGGATTCCAAGAGATACCATATTGATTGGATCTGGTTTTTCAATTTATCGCGTCTATCTAATGGACTAGAGTCCCATATGCTTTTCGGGAGTATATACACAAATAGAATTCGTTTCTTGTACAATACACAATTTTTTTATTATAGTTACCCTGACAAAATATTATTTTTCAGATTAATCCTATCTCTCTTTCTGTCTCCGATTTTGTGCTATCTCAATCGCTAAGACTAAAAAATTTCAATTTGAAACATTCTATCTCATCCAAATTGCGCGTTGAACTTTTCATATATGCGCCCTAGTACTAACCCAAGAAAAGAGGGGAGGATATTAAAAAAAGAAAGATCAAAGAAGGATCCCGCCCTTTTTCGAGATAATGAACAATCTTTTTTCTTAACTTCATTTTTCATTAAAGTGAAAATAAAAGTTCTACCAAAAAAAGAACAAACAACCTAAAAAAAAAAGGAATTTTTGATTCGATTTAGATCAGGAATGCCGTTTTTTTTTGGATTCAGTATGGATAAAAGATCTTCCTATGTTATACTATTCAATTCGCGACGGCGAATTGATATGATAGCTCAGATATTGTTATTCATGATATTAATCCGATTCATTATCATCAAGATGTAATTCATCCCATTGAATTTTTGAATTGATAGGCAAAAATTTTATCATCTCTATGGGATTAAATCCCGAGTTATTGCGAAGTAAAAAAACGATGAGATTATGGAAGTAAATATTCTCGCATTTATTGCTACTGCACTCTTCATTCTAGTTCCTACTGCTTTTTTACTTATTATCTATGTAAAAACGGTCAGCCAAAATAATTAATTTGAATGAAACTTGACTTCTTTCTCAACGATTGAAAAACTTCGTTATCAATCATTGAGAAAATGGAAAGAAAAAAGGATTCCAATTCCGTTTCTTAAATGAAATGAGCAGGCTAGAATCAGCAGTATTCGATGAAATTTGATAGTATGGTAGAAAGAAATATATGAATCTTTCTACCATACTATCTATTAGATTCGTTTTTTGTAGTGTAGAAGGTTGTACTATATAAATATGCAGACTTAATATAGATCAATCTATAATATGTATCTTCATATATGTTATGTACCTAGCGACCCCAATTCTATTTTTTTGCTACATCTATTTGATTTATTTGTATTGATTCTGATCAATCTAAAATAATCGAAAGGCAACTCTTACTTTTATTTTACAGTTTGAATTCCTAGATTTCCTATTATTTCAAATATAAATCCCAGTATCCATCGAAAGAATCAAAGAAAAAAAATGATATGGGTATAGCATCTATTAAAAATTAGTAATCTTTTTTATTATTCCCAAGAAGTTAAAGGAATTGAATTGATTGACTGGTTAATAGATGATCCAACGAGTTCTATGGTACGTAAACTTCTTCAAATTTCGAATAGTAAACCTCATTAATTTGTAACACTTAAACCATGATATGAAATGCGTCGATAAAGCACAAATCCAGTTTCTAAAAGAACAAAACAAGTGGTAAGTGCCAAATATGCGACTCGTCCGAATCAAGATGTTATTATGTGTATATCTTGTTGAACAACTACTATGTCTATGTTCTTTCCTCGAGAAAGTACGTATCCCCTTAATATTCTATTATTCTATTAAATGAATAACAGAACAGCTTTCTCTTGGATGAGTAAAACAAAAGGGGTCTGTTGTTCTCCATTGTCCTTGGGTAAGAGTCCGTTCGGCGAAATAGAATAGAGAATTTAGGAAAAATTTATTTGAAAAAAATATCCTATCATCTATATCTCCTTTCAAAACGGAAACACGGGAATTATTGAAATATCTTTTTGATTGACATTATTAAAAGCATTTTGCAGAACGATCTATAAAACAATTGATACAGTTTGATTCTTCAACTCAAAACTCAATTAGTTAATTAGTTAAGTAGTATTTCTAGAGCCCACTTCTTCCCCATACTACAAGTGAAAGGGAAAATGTAAAGACTACCATTAAAGCAGCCCAAGCGAGACTTACAATATCCATGTGAATTATGTCCCCTATCTCTATGAATATGAAGGAATTATTCCATTATTGTTCACTAATAATAGTGAAATCAATGGTACAGAGTCAAAAAAGTGTTCTTATTTCGGACTATTAATTAAATGAACCAATCCAATAAAGCCACATACATATAAAAAATTCCCATACAATTTTGAATAGTCTATTCCACTCTTGACCGGTGGAAAAGAAATTCTTTTTGAACTTTTTCTATTCGATAAAAGTCAATTATCCAATCGAATATTAATCGAATACCTGAGTACTCAAAGACTCTTTTGAGTTTGTATACAAAATATATTCCGCTTTCGACAATTACTAACTACTAATTAGTTTGGTATCACCTACGGCTATCCAATCGGATTCAAGGTGCAGTCAGTAACCAACCCAACAGTAATGGAAGGTCTATCAAGACCTCTTGATTCTCTTCCACTACTTATACTTACTAGAATTTCTCCTTGAATTCTAAACACAAGGATTTAAAGAACTTTCGCTTTTCTTTTGAAAACCCCAGATGCTTAGAATCAAGTATGTATCAAGAGACCTCCGCCTTTCCTTCGGATGGTGAATAATTCGGTGAGTTATAGATTATATCAATCAATAAGGGATTTCGGATCCTTTATTAATTAGAATCAGGCGACACCCGGATTTGAACTGGGGAACAAGGATTTGCAGTCCTCCGCCTTACCACTCGGCCATGCCGCCAAAACAATACAAAATAGATGAAAATATTACCTCTTTGGGATGTATTACTGAACTTCATTTTTTTATTGTACGTGCATTTTGAATCCCTTTTCCTTAATTTAATTCCCTTCCTACTAAAAAAGAAAAAAATCTTTCCTTTTTATTTTGATTGGATCCATACCTTTGAAAATAGATAGACTTTCAGTCACAAAAGTTCAAATTCATGATAAAATTGAACCATTAACTATTGACTTGACTGCGAATTCGTGAATGATTCTTCGATTTTGCTTTCAAATTCTGTTTCCCTAATGACATAAGAAAATCCAAATGATAACGAAGCCG